ACCATAGTAGCAGCATGTATAAGAGCCGAAATAGGAGTAGGGCCTTCCATGGCATCAGGTAACCATACATGAAGGGGGAATTGCGCAGATTTAGCAACTGCACCGACAAATAATAGGGAAGCGCACAAAGTAAGAAATAAAGAATTGGGCCCATTATTATCAATATCAATCAAAATATTGGATATTTCGAACAAATCTCGAAATTCAAAACTCCCCGTTATCCAATAAAGACCTAAAATTCCTAAAAATAAACCAAAATCCCCTACACGATTAGTTATAAAGGCTTTTTGACAAGCACTTGCCGCAAGGGGTCGTGTGAACCAAAAACCTATTAATAGATACGAACACATTCCAACTAATTCCCAAAAAAAATAAATTTGTATCAAATTTGAACTAGTAACTAATCCCAGCATGGAAGCATTAGAAAAACTCATATAAGCAAAAAATCTCAAATAGCCTTGATCATGAGACATATAATTATCACTATAAATAAGAACCATTATTCCGACAGTAGTAATTAATATTGACATAATGGAAGTAAGCGGATCTATCAAGTGGCCAAAATCTAAGGAAAAATCATTATTGATGGTCCAAGACCATACATATTGGTAGATAGGACTGCCATTTATTTGCTGAATAGACAGATCGGCTGAAAAAATCATAACGATACTTAGTAATAAAGCACTAGGAAAAGCCCATATACGACGAATGCTTTTTGTTGCCGCTGGAACAAGGATAAGCCCCACCCCTATTGCTATAGGAACTGGAAGGGGAACGAAAGGTATGATCCACGCATATTGATATGTATGTTCCATAATAAAATTAAACTTTTTTTTTGTTTAATTGTTTCCGATTCACCAGCTCTTATATATTTCGAAAGTAGCAAAAACAAAAAAAAAAAATACACGATATGAAAAATTTTTTATTCTTAAAAACTTTCATTTTATTCTTTCCAAAAAGGTTTAAATATTAAAATAAACAAGTTTTGGTAAAATGATAAGATTAAGTCAAAGTTATTACTTAAATTAATATTATTAACTAAAATATTTATGAAGATACGTAATATGATATTTTCAACCACTAGATTATTACAATAATCTATATCCATACAAATAGAATAAATAAAAAAAAGTACTTGATTCTGATATGGATCCTATGATCTACCAATAACTCAACCCGATAAACATAAAAAAAGAGACCTCGTTATTTTACTTAATTTATTTATTCGGAATCATTAATTAAATTAGTTGTGAACTAGTTCATTGTGGAACTGGTTGAGTTGCTTATATTTCTTCCAATAAAACAACTTATGTTTGTGGTAAACTCTATGATGCCGATTTGTTATTCGTCACTTCAGCTTGCGCAGAACTGGAATAATAATAAAATGGTTTTTTTTTATCACATACTGTTTAACCATTTAACCAATTAACTACTAATAAATACTAGTCTCATTCTATTTTTATAATTTTATATAGATATACTTTCTTGATCAATTACAATAAATAGAAAGAGTTTTACAGTCTAGTTTTATTAAATTAGGTTTAGGTAAGGGCTCTGAAACTTTTCGATTTCTTTTTTTTTTCGTATTAATATTAATAAAAATAAAATCAGATAAATGAGAAATAAATCATCAAAAAATAAGAACGGGATATAAAATATAAAAATGGAAGGGGCATGGGTTAAAACAGAACTATCTAGTTACAACCCTTCAATTGCATAAGAGCTTAAACCGCACGAAAGGCCATTGCATTGCTAAAACTAACACCATCCCACACTACAATTAAGGTAATTATTATTGAACGTTCAAATAGAAATTTGAACGATATTTTAAAATGTTTCCTTAAAATATTTTTAGGCATTGGCTTTCCTCCTTCAACCTAGACGATTGAAGATAGGTGGGCTATTATGATTTCGAGCAAGCCGCTATGGTGAAATCGGTAGACACGCTGCTCTTAGGAAGCAGTGCTAGAGCATCTCGGTTCGAGTCCGAGTGGCGGCATCTTATAAAAAAAGACTAGTAAAATAAATACTAGAATAACTCCTATAATGTATAGAATGAAATTGCGGATTTCCATTCCATTGTTGGAGGACATCCTATTTTTTTAGGATTTTTTATGATATTTTTTACTTTAGAACATATATTAACTCACATTTCTTTGTCGATTGTTTCAATTGTAATTACGATTTATTTGATAAACTTATTAGTCAACCAAATCGTAGGATTATATGATTCGTCGGAAAAAGGAATGGTAGCCACTTTTTTATGTATAACAGGATTATTAGTTATTCGTTGGATTTATTCAGGACATTTACCCTTAAGTGATTTATATGAATCATTAATGTTCCTTTCATGGAGTTTCTCCATTATTCATATGATTCCCTATTTTAGGAACCATAAAAATCATGTAAATGCAATAACTGCACCAAGTGCCTTTTTTACCCAAGGATTTGCTACTTCGGGTCTTTTAACTAAAATGCATCAATCCACAATATTAGTACCTGCTCTACAATCACAGTGGTTAATGATGCACGTAAGTATGATGGTATTGAGCTATGCAGCTCTTTTGTGTGGATCATTATTATCAGTAGCTCTTTTAGTCATTACATTTCGAAAAAATATAGATATTTTTGGTAAATATAAAAGAAATCATTTACCGATTGGACCATTTGACTTTGACGAAATCCAACGCGTGAATGAAATAAGCAATGTTTTACAAAACAATTGTTTTATTTCATTTAGAAATTATCACAGGTATCGATTAATTCAGCAATTGGATTGTTGGAGTTCTCGTGTTATTAGTCTCGGTTTTATATTTTTAACCATAGGTATTCTTTCGGGAGCAGTATGGGCTAATGAAGCATGGGGATCATATTGGAATTGGGACCCAAAGGAAACTTGGGCATTTATTACTTGGACAATATTCGCAATTTATTTACATACTAGAACAAACGTAAATTTGCAAGGCTCGAATTCCGCAATTGTGGCTTCTATGGGATTTTTTATAATTTGGATATGCTATTTTGGAGTAAATCTATTAGGAATAGGGCTACATAGTTATGGTTCATTCGCATTAACATCTAATTGAAGAAAAGACCTTACGAATACAACACACAATACATAGGAATAGCATATATAACGAAAGTTTGTATGAGTTTTTGAGAACCGTTTGAATCAAGTAGTGATTCAAACGGTTCTCAAAAACTCATACACTCAAAAACTCATACAAAAGTATCTGATTACGCGATTACAATTTATTTAAATTTGTACTTCAATAAAATAAAAAAAGATTTTAAAGATAAAGAAGAAAAAATTATTTTTTTCTATCTTTTTTTTTATAGGTCTTATTGATGAAAACTATCTATAAAAGTAATTCGATATAATAGCTTCTACCTTGTCAATTGATAGTGAGAGAACGAAATCCGGATAAATACCAATACCTATTACGGGTAGAAAGATACAGATTGAAACAAAAAGTTCTCGCGGTCCAGAATCAAAAAAATGAGAATTTTGAGAATTAAATTGCTTGTATCCATAGAACATCTGACGTAACATAGCTAATGAATAAATAGGAGTTAATATCATTCCAATTGCCGTTACAAAAGTTATTAGTATTTTTGGCATTAAAAGATATTTTTGGCTCGTAATTAGTCCAAAAAAGACTACCAATTCAGCAACAAAACCACTCATTCCAGGCAATGCAAGAGAAGCCATCGAGAAGCTACTGAACATTGTAAATATTTTTGGCATTGGGATAGCTATTCCTCCCATTTCGTCGAGATAAACAAGACGTATTCTATCGTAACTCGTTCCTGCCAAGAAAAAAAGTGCAGCACCAATAAATCCATGAGAAATCATTTGTAAAATGGCCCCGTTAAGTCCTGTATCAGTTAGGGAACCAATTCCTATAATTATGAAACCCATATGAGATACGGAGGAATAAGCAATTCTCTTTTTAAAATTGCGCTGACCGGGAGATGTTGAAGCTGCATAGATTATTTGAATTGCGCCTACTATCATCAACCAGGGAGAAAATATAGAATGCGCATGGGGTAATAATTCCATATTGATCCGAACCAATCCATATGCTCCCATTTTTAATAAGATTCCTGCTAAAAGCATACATGTACTGTAATGGGCTTCTCCATGGGTATCTGGTAACCATGTATGTAGGGGTATAATCGGCAATTTGACAGCATAAGCAATAAGAAATCCAAAATAGAATATTATTTCCAATGCCGCGGGATACGATTGATTGGCTGATGTTTCAAAATTTAATGTTGGTTCATTGAAACCATATAAACCCATACCCAGAACTCCCATTAAGAGAAAAATTGAACCCCCTGCGGTGTACAAAATAAATTTTGTAGCTGAGTACAAACGTTTCTTCCCTCCCCACATGGATAGAAGTAGGTAGACAGGAATTAATTCTAACTCCCACATGATAAAAAAAAGTAAAAGATTCCGAGAAGAAAATGATCCTATTTGACCGCTGTACATTGCTAACATGAGGAAATGGAACAATCTCGAATCTCGAGTAACCGGCCAAGCCGCTAAAGTAGCTAAAGTAGTGATGAATCCCGTGAGTAAAATGGGTCCTATGCAAAGTCCGTCTATTCCCAGTCTCCAGTGAAAATCAAAAAAATTAATCCATTTATAATCCTGTTCTAATTGAATTAACGGATCGTCAAATTGGAAATGATAACAAAATGCATAGGACGTTATAAGTAGTTCTAATATACATATACAAATAGTATACCAGCGAATAACCTTATTTCCTCGATGAGGAAAAAAGAAAATGAAAGTACCCGCGAATATCGGCAAAACAACAATTATTGTTAACCAAGGAAAATCATTCGTGGTAAAGACAAGATACACTTTGACCAGAAAAACCCGTGCTCGAAAGAAAATAATAGAATTTCTCGAGTACGGGTTTTTGTCGGTAAAGATAAAAAAATGGATTCAAATGGAATTTTCTGGAACGTATCAATAACCTAGACCCATGCTACGAGTTGTCTCATGCCATAAATAAACCCGGACACTCAAGAAATCCGTCGGACAAGCAGATTCACACCTTTTACAACCTACACAGTCTTCGGTTCTTGGGGCAGAAGCAATTTGCTTAGCTTTACACCCGTCCCAAGGTATCATTTCTAATACATCTGTGGGACAGGCTCGTACACATTGAGTACACCCTATACACGTATCATAAATCTTTACTGAATGTGACATTGGATCTATAAATTTTTTTAACACCATAAATTTTCGATCTAGTAAAGTAGCAAATAAATTATATATTGTAGACACCAGACGAATCAATGATTTAGATTTACCAGAATCAATCTGCTTCCGGATCTGCTCATGAAAGAGGGCCAAGATACTTTGATTTATTACGCTTTAGCAAACAGCACCATATGCTTATGTCGCACATACCAATTTTAAATTGGGGGATATTCCATATTTTTATTTATATGTATATGATTACTACTATTTATTCAAAAAATTAGATTGATTGATACGAGTTGATTTTCTGTTACGATGAATTGATGAAATAATAGCTAATCCAATAGCTGCTTCAGCAGCTGCAATTGCTATAACAAAAATAGAGAAAACGTCTCCTTTTAATTGGCGACTATCAAATAAATCAGAAAATGTTACGAAATTTATATTAACTGCATTCAGTATAAGCTCAAGACACATAAGCGCTCGCACCATATTTCGACTTGTAATCAATCCATAGATACCGATGGATAATAAATAGGCACTCAAAACAAGTACATGTTCGAGCATCATTGACCAATTCCTCATCAATCTCGATTCGTTTCAATATGAACAACAATTCAACCGATTTAAATGACTAAAATATAAATCTAAAAAAGTACGTAATAAAGGAAGGTATTGGTAATAGATAATAGATCTAACTAAGAGCATTTACATTTTATAAATTTTATACATGAACAATAAATAGAATTTAAAGAAAAGAACAAGTTCCTATTAGTTAAATTATTATAATTAATATTACTAAGTATTTAGTACTGACGAGCCATAGCAATTGCACCTATCAAGGCAACTAAAAGAATTATCGAAATAAGTTCAAATGGAAGAAAAAAATCTGTTGATAAATGAATCCCAATTTGTTGACCATTATTTATCAAGTCCTGTTCTAGAATCTGGTTTGACCTTGTAGTCCAAATAATCCCGTACCATGACGTGTCTGGGATAGTAGTAATTAGTGAAACAAAAATACTTGTACAAACGAGTGAAGTGACTCCATCTCCAACAGTCCAAAGACGGAAATCGTTGTAATATTCTGAACCATTCATAAACATCACAGCAAATACAATTAATACATTTATTGCTCCCACATAAATAAGGAGTTGCGCCGCAGCTACAAAATGGGAGTTCGATGGAATATGGAATAAGGATGTACAAACAAGAACCAATCCCAATGAAAAGGCAGAAAAAATAGGATTGGTAAGTAATACCACTCCTAGACCTCCCACTATAAGACCCAATCCCCAAAAAACTAAAAGAAAATCATGTATTGGTCCAGGTAAATCCATTCTATGTAAAATAAGAGATAAATCGAAATTTTTCATGACCCTATTGACCAAACCAGGAAAAAAAGAAGTTACCCTATTTTTTTGATACGTTCCTAAACCTAATGAGGTGTGGGTTGATATAGATACACTTATTAATTGAATGATAGATACCATTTATCTATCCGTTTCTCTAGTTTCTCTATCCGAAAGTTTCGTTCGAAATGAAATTTCATTTATTGATTATTAATTTTATTATTCAGTTAAAAAATTATTCTATATCTATATTAGAATTGAAATTCCAAATTTCATTTCTATTATAGAATCACAGATATATATATTATTTATATGAATCTACTACTATTTCCATCCAAAGCAAATCATTATTCTCACCACTCCATAGTTCGGATTTTGAGTTATTGACTAAGCAAAATGGAAGAAGCTTCGCTACTTTAGATCAAAACTGAATCTTAGTAATTGGTAATTGTTCTTGAATCAAGTGGTTTTGGTTTACCCGTGTCTTTTTTGATTTGAGTCGAATTCATAATTGTTCGAATTGTGTAATCCCCAATTACTGACATTGGCAACCGTCCCAAAGCAATTTGATTATAATTAAACTCGTGACGATCATAAGTAGAAAGTTCATATTCTTCAGTCATTGATAAACAATTCGTTGGACAATATTCAACGCAGTTACCACAAAATATACAGATTCCGAAATCAATACTGTAATTAAGCAATCGTTTCTTTCGAATATCAGTTTCCAATTTCCAATCAACAACGGGTAGATCTATAGGGCATACCCGAACACATACTTCACAAGCAATGCATTTATCAAATTCAAAGTGGATTCGACCGCGGAAACGCTCTGATGTGATCAATTTTTCATAAGGATATTGAATAGTTACAGGTAAACGATTCGCATGGGATAAGGTAATCATAAAACTTTGACCGATATACCTTGCAGCCCGTACTGTTTGTTGGCCATAATTCATGAACCCAGTTACCATGGGGAACATATCTTGAATATTTATGAATAATTTGATGTTTCTTTCTCTTGTTTGAGAGAAGCTATGAATCTAGAATATCCTGTGCCCTTACAGTGAAAAGAGTTGGGAAGAAGTTGTCAATAATAGATTACCTAAAGAAATAGGTAAAAGGAATTTCCACCCAAGATTTAATAGTTGGTCCATTCTCATCCTAGGTAAAGTCCATCTTGTTGTGATAGAAATGAACAGGAACAAATAAGCTTTAGCTAATGTAATAAAGATACCAATTGTCGTTCCAAAGACTCCACCCACTTCATTTATTCCGAAAAGCTCAGGAATTAATATGTACGGAATAGAGAGATTCCACCCGCCCAAGTAAAGAACTGTTACAAATAATGAAGAAACTAGTAGATTTAGATAGGAAGCAACGTAAAATAAACCAAATTTTATGCCTGAATATTCGGTTTGATAACCTGCTACTAATTCTTCTTCTGCTTCTGGTAAATCAAAAGGTAGTCTTTCGCACTCTGCTAGGAAAGAAATTAAAAAAACAGTAAACCCTATAGGTTGGCGCCACAGATTCCAACCCCAAAAACCATATTTTGACTGCGCCTCAACTATATCAACTGTACTTGAACTATTAGATAATCATAGTCGGTGATAACATCACTATTCCCATCGCTATTACAAAACCGTACATGAGACTTAAGCTTCATACGGCTCCTCAATGGCCAGAAATAAATCTAAGGACCGGTTCGATATTATCTCGATATACTTGTCTTTCTTGTAGGATAGGTAGAGTGAAGATACATCGGAGAGTCACAAATTAGACCAATGCAATTCTGTCTGCTATAAAAAAAAAAAATGCTTCTGAATTGATCTCATCCTTTATAATATAATTGAATTTATTTTTCATTGCAATTAGCAATTACATTCATTTATTTCATTACTATTTTCTCATTACTATTCTTCTTTCTCATAAAATAAAAAAGGGACTCTCAAAAAAAAAATAAAGGATTACTTCGTTCCCGATAGTAATTTGTTTAATCAGTGGGTAGGAGCATACTCTGGATCGGGATCATGAGGAAGTACTGCTTGATCATTTCTACCAACTTAAAGCCCCGTTAGGATTCCCTTTTTTTTTTTATGCGGAAATATCCCCTTGGATAACTTACTTACATTATCTCCATTACTAATCCTTTGTGCACCTTGGTATTCCTAACCGTCCACTCATTTTTGTTTGATCCCCGGTATGGTAATACATACAATAAATAGTAATAAAAACTCCATACAGCCGATCTTTTGTACCCGCTTCAAACTATGATGACTAATCAACCAATCTTGGGGTAATTCGTTTCTATTGTTTCTATTTACATTCGCTTAACTCTTGTACCTAGGGAATGAGACTAAATCTTTTTACTGCCAATTTATAAGCTGTTTTGTTTCACTCATATAACGATCTGGTTTAGTTCATCGCCCCGAATGATGAATAAACAAATGAAGATATCTATTCAATACATTCAACCTTTTTTACTAGAACGAAAATAAAAATTAAATCGGGAAAAAAAGAACATGTCTAAACGAATCGCACGTAGAGATATTGATAACACACATGGAGTTAGTGGTATTTCATAACTAATCGATTGAGCAGCAGCTCGTAGACCACCTAAAAAGGAATATTTATTATTCGATCCATATCCTGACATAAGAAGTCCAATAGGAGCAATACTGGAAATGGCAATCCATAAAAAAACCCCTATACTGAGATCGGCTAAAACAAGGTGATAGCCAAAAGGAATTACTAAATAACTTAGTAAAATGGATATGACTGCTATAGATGGTCCGATACTGAATAAACTAATATCTCCTCTAGATGGAAGAAGATCCTCTTTCAAAAGTAGTTTTGTACCATCTGCTAGAGCTTGAAGAATTCCCAAAGGACCCGCGTATTCTGGTCCAATACGTTGTTGTACCCCTGCGGATATTTGTCTTTCTAACCACACAATAACTAGTACCCCTATTATGATTCCCAATACAGGAGTAAAAATAGGAACAAGTAACCATATGAGCCCATAAACCTCTTGTAAGGATTCCGGTCTGGAAAAAGAATTGATAGCTTGTACTTTTGTTGTATCAATTATCATTTCAACGATCAACTTCTCCCATAATAATATCTATACTACCTAGTATTGTCATAATATCGGCCAATTTCATTCTTTTAACTAGCTGAGGAAGAATTTGCAAATTGATAAAACCAGGTGGACGTATTTTCCATCTCCAGGGAAAAACACTCCGATCTCCTATCAAAAAAATGCCCAACTCCCCTTTTGGGGCTTCCACTCTCACATAAAGTTCTTGTTTAGACAATTCAAAAGTGGGCGAAGGCTTTTTACTAATGAATCGATAATCAAAATCATTCCACTCGGAATCCTTTGTTCTATCAAAGCGTCGTACCTCTAAATTCTCATAGGGCCCCCCTGGAATTCCTTCCAGAGCCTGTTGAATAATTTTTATGGATTCCGTCATTTCACTGATTCGGACTAAATAACGAGCTAATGAATCTCCTTCTTTTTGCCATTGTACTTCCCAATCAAATTCGTCGTAACACTCATAATGATCGACTTTACGAAGATCCCATTGAATTCCGGAAGCTCGTAGCATTGGTCCCGATAAACCCCAATTTATTGCTTCCTCTCCACCAATAATGCCCACCCCTTCAACTCGTTCCAAAAAAATGGGATTACGCGTAATAAGCTTTTGATATTCAGTAACCCCTGTTAAAAAATAATCACAGAAATCCAAACATTTATCTATCCAGCCATAAGGGAGATCGGCAGCTACCCCTCCTATACGGAAATAATTATGCATCATCCGCATACCTGTGGCAGATTCGAATAGGTCATATATCAATTCCCTCTCTCGTAAAATATAGAAGAAAGGAGTCTGCGCGCCGATATCCGCCATAAACGGTCCGAGCCATAACAAATGAGAAGCTATACGACTCAGTTCTAGCATAATTACTCTAATATAGCTCGCTCTTTTCGGTACTTGAATATTTCCCAACTGTTCTGGTCCATTTACCGTTATTGCCTCTGTAAACATAGTAGCTAAATAATCCCAGCGTGTTACATAAGGAAGATATTGTATAATTGTTCGATTTTCCGCAATTTTTTCCATTCCTCTGTGTAAATAACCCAATATGGGTTCACAGTCAATAACATCTTCCCCATCTAGAGTAACGATGAGTCGAAGAACACCATGCATTGATGGGTGGTGAGGTCCCATATTGACTATCATGAGGTCTTTTCTTGTAGTTGGTACAGTCATATATTTTTTCCCCGATTCATTCATTATTCCACGAATTGCTCAAAACGAAATGAAGTTCATCAAAATATAATCAATAATAAAGTATAATATAAATCAAATAATTCAAAACTAATCTTCAAATTAACTTAACGAGTTTTTAGCTCCCGAATATCCAATTTACTAATTAATTCTTTATAACGTACTCTATTTTTCTTTGACAAATAAGCCAGCAGCCGTTGACGTTTTCCCAGAATTTTCCGTAGACCTCTCTGAGATAAATAGTCTTTTCTGTGCAATTCCAAATGGGAAGTAAGTCTACGTATCTTATTGGTGAAACTAAATACTTGAAATTCAACAGACCCCTTATTTTCTTCTTTTTCTTCTTGTGAAATAACTGAAATGAATAAATTTTTGATCATAAAAAGAATTCTTCTTCCCTTTTTCTTTATTTTTTACAGATATGGATTTTATTGATCAGTAATTATAATGCCAGTCATTTTAATTTCTTATACACAATAATCTGGATTTATTCATATACTTCTTTTTTTTTTTCAAATTCAATTACAATTAATCAATACAATGAATGGGGATATAGATACAAAAGGGAAGGGCGGTACATTTCTAACCCACAAAAAAGAAGGATTGGGCCTAATAAGAGTATAAGAGATTATGACGATTCATTACTAGATATAATTGCTAAGATAAGGTCATTGAAATTGAATTAGTATCATGTACCAGAATGGAATATAACACAAGGCAAGGCGTGTGTGTATTTGTTTGTCTTCATATACCATACCAAATATGCCACTTGATCCATGGAAATGTACCATCAACCAATTATCAATCGTGGATACATATGTATCCTTGACATACTGAAACGACTACCATTATTGGTATCAAACCAATAACGATTCATACAAGCTAAATCTTCTAATCGATAATTGGGCCAAAGAAAAAATTTGAACTTACTAAATTTATTTGTATCTACATCAAGATGCTTATCCTCAGAAAAAAATGGACCACAGTTCCTTGCATTTTTCCCATTGCAAAATACTTGGTTTTTATCCTCAACATTGACATTTCGCGAATTGAAACAAATTTTTATTCTCAATTCTCTACGACGTCTAGGAGATAAAATATTTTCAGGAACAATAAAATCATAATAATTTTCGTCTCTATTACCAAACAACTTTTCATGTCGTGCAATGGATTCATTAAGATCATTCCTATCAACATTTATTTTTTCTTGGCATCTTCGATTAGTTTGGTACTTACTCTTATGTACCCGTGAAATAGCTATGGTTTGGTACATGATAAATTGTCCATCCCATTTTATGGATAGCCGGGCTGGTTCAATAATCAATAGTCCCCTTTTTATCAATTTTGTAAGAGTTATAGCCTTCGGAATCAGCATTACATCCAGACTCATTTCGTCTCTTTGAATAGAGGATATAGCCATTTCCTTTGGATTTATCAATCTAAGGAGTAGACAATATACCTTGACATTATTTATTATTTTTTGGTTAAAAGGATTATTCCATCTCAATTGAAAAAGAAAATATCTTTTCAGGAAGAAATCCAGTTCCGCTGCTATGTTGTTCTTAGATTTCTTTTTATTTCGGCGTTTTTTAATGTCTGATCCCCCATAATCTTCTTTAACATCTTTTTGTTTTTTTGATGGATCAGGTGCAAGATTCTTTTGGTTTTGTGCATATGATCTAAGATCTCCTTGCACTGGCTGTTGTTTTTCTTCTTGATTTCTATTCTCTAATTCAAGCAATTTTTTTTGATTATATGATATACGAAGATCCTTTTTTTTCGTTTTATTGATTTTTTGATTTTCACTAATTTTTTGATTTATATGAAATTTATGAAATTTAAAAAGAAGTAAATTGATTGGTATGATCCACGGTTGAATCCTATATGCATCATAAAGTAACGCAAATTCTGGGAAAAACCAAAGTTCCAGATTAGATATCGGACAATTTAGTATTTCTTCATTCATTCCCATCCAGTCAAAAGATGCTTTTGTTTGATTGGCTGGGTTGATTTGTTTATGAATCGCGAGGTTAAAAAGATCTTTCTTATCCATTTTATTTTTATCAATTATTTGATAATAATTAGTCCGAGTCTTAGTATTTTTATTAATGTTGGCGCTGGTCCCAATGTCCATATTTGTCCATTCCTCAATATCGATCTTTTTTCTAATACAAAAATTAAGAGTTCTCCAATCAAAATATTTTCTATCCGGATTTTTATCCCTGTCAATAATATAACCTTCTCGTAGATAATTACTAAGATCTATATCTCCCGATAAATAAAAAAATTCAGGATTATATGTATTGTAATTATAGGGAATACCTCGGGCCTCTTTTACTTGTAACGGCGACCCATAAATATATGAACCCTTCTTATCTTCATAATTAATATATTTATTTGATAAAAGAGCATATTTGTAGTTTTTTAATTTATCTTTTTGTCTCGGTAATGAATTTTCTGCATAATTGTTTTGTTTCTCGTAATGAATTAATTGGTTTTTTGAATCAAAATTTGTTGAGTTTGTATTTTGAACCATATAACTTTGATTGATTCCATTTCGCCATTTTTGCGGTACTAATCTAGACCACCTAGTCTGAGATAAATCATATTGATAGTGATCATTACCCATTAACCAGCTTTTCCATTCATTCATTCCAAAATAGCGAAGTTTCTTATGCCTTGATTCGGAATTAAATATTCCCTGTGTTCCAAAAAAATATTTAATTCTATCCTTAATAAAAATAAAAGGAATTGTTTCGTGATATTGAAATACGGATTTCAAGTGATACTTGTTAATAACTTGGTTTTGTGATAATTTGTAAAATACATATGCCTGTGACAAGGAAGAGAAGTCGCAAAAAATCTGTGAATTGTTATTACTAATATTAGTATTAGAAATTGACTTTTTTATCGTCGAAAAAAAATGAATTTTATTTGTTTCATCATTATCATTGTAACTGTATTTATCAGTAATTTGTTTTTTTGATTTAATTAAAATTTGTACATTGATTCTAAGAATATTAATGATACGTAAAAAGATATCTATGTATATCCTTTCAATAAAAAATTTCACAAAATAGTGATATTTACGTATTAGTCGAGCACTTCTTCTTTTTAATATCTGACAAATATTTTTCGGTGATTCTAATCGTTTATCATCACAACTTGTTTCGTTAGGACTAATGTTTACATCCGTAGTTATAAATATGTTTTTCTTGTCTTTTGTGATTTTTTCGATTTGGTTTCTGATTGTACTTGTCCTATCATCCAGATCCTTCATTTTTTTTTCTGTCAGTGAATAATTTGTCCAACCCATGGGTCTAATTTGAATGGACGATTCATGAATCATCTGATTACTTATTATTAATTCTTTTTTATTTATATTTCGATTCGATTCATAGACTTCCCTCAATCCAAATAATGGAATTGGACTTACTTTTGCAAGCTCTTTCATTATTATTTTTATAAACCGAACTATTTTTATAACCCATCTTGTTCTTTTTTTTTTTACTTTTTTTTTTTTTTCAAGCTGTTTCCAAACAGGTTCAAAAAAGGAAGGCTGTTTTCGGGGAGAACCAAAAGGTAGTTCGGCTTCCATTCCCAAAACTGTTAAAAAACAAAAATTATATTTTTTATCTTTCTTTTTCGTTGAATCTCTATAATGGGATTGTAGCTTAGATCTGTGCCACGGTTTCAGACAGAAAGGAAATAGGATCTTTATCTGAATACCGTCGGTTAACCAATTTTGAGGAAATTCTGTTTCTGATAATTGAACACCGTTATAGGTGCATTTAACATGTATTTCTCTATTCCACTCTTCAAAATCCTCGTACCACTCGGGTGATTGAAATAATAGCACACGCCCAATATTTTTGGCTATTATCAACGAGGGCAATACTATATATTTTCGAAGAATTGATTGAGTTACTAACAAGGAACCCCTTATTGGTTGAGCAAATAGAATAGTATCCCAAGTTTCTGCTATTGTTATACGTTCATTTTCCTTTTTTTTTTTTTCCTTTTCTTTCGCCTCTTCCTCTTCAGAATCGGAAATTTTTAATTCCGCACCCCTCCCCATCCAATTCCTAAAAATTAAATTAAACATTTTGTAGATATCCATATCCAAAGA